GCAAGTAGCATTAATCAAATTTCCTTTTTCTCGTTCTATCTCATAGTATCCATTCGTTCGATACTCATCTGCTTCAATTTCCACTTTCCGTAATCTAACCCGAGCTCTTTCGAGCTGTTCAATGGTTCCTCTACGTAATTCTTCTGAATTTCGAATAGTACTCAAGATCCTCTGTTTTCGCTTATCTAATAAATCATTTAATGAAAGTAGATTATCTTTCCATTCATTTCACAACTATCATATCTCTTCCCGAACCAAACATGAATCTTTCAATTCATTTGGCTCTCACGCTCAATTGTTTCTTTTATCTTTTCTTTGATTAATGGGCATTCCCATATCTTTGAACGGAATGAGCCTATCCTCTCTTTTCTGTTCTTATTCAAAGATAGCGAAACTGATCTAACATCAGAATCTTAGGAGGACTCTTCAGACCAGACAAAAAAGAAAAAATTGTCAGCAAAGTTGTTTCTTTATTTGTTCTTTATATGCTATGATAAATTAAATCAAAATCCTAATAGAATAGAAAGAGAATTGAATAGAATTATGAACTTCATTACTTCATTCTCATTATTATTAGAATAAAATGAGATTTCGATCTTTTTCATCCAAAAAATTCTCTTTTTATACAAATATTTTATACAAATACAATACATAGGTCGTCGATTCGGCAGTGGATAAAAAAGGGGGACCCATCTTTCCAGTTAATGGTTCAAAGAATTTTATCCATATGAGTGTTCTACATCGGATAAATTCCTAATTATTACTTTTTTCTTTTTCTTATTTTTCAACCTTTTTGGTACTTTTGGTACTAACGTAGTGGTAGAAAGAGTACCATGCTATGCTGTGCCTGGACTTCAAACAATTTATCTTTAACCATGTAAAAGACCTCAACATTATTGGTTGATAGAGAAGAGAATCAAAGTTCATTTACCAATTAGTCACGAAATGCTATGGTTCTTACATATGATTTCTGAATAAAATCCAATTCCGAAGTAATTCGTCGAGATTGTGCACCTTTTGTTCCTATTTATATTATAGAAATATAAAAAAGAATACATAAATATAAAGAAAGTGCAGCCGGTTAAATCCAACCTATTCTTGAAATACACAACTCGCACACACTCCCTTTCCAAAGAAAATCAATACACCCAGCACTACGCTTAGATTTATTGGATTTGTTGCTAAAATATCGGTATTAAACTCGAAACTCCCAGCGAATGGCCAGTGCCCCATGGAAACAAAAGAATTGGTTATATTTTTCATATGCTCTCCCCTTATAGATAGGACTAACAAAGAACAGAGTTCTTTTTGTATCACTCCACTTATTATTATTAATGGAATTTGAGAATTCTCAAATTTCTTAGTTATGATTATGCTTTTATTCTTCTTTTTTTTTTTTTTACATTTTTATTCTACGATGAAATTAAACATTAAACAAAAGGATTTGCAAATAAAAGAGCTAATGCCACGACCAGTCCATAAATTGTTAAAGCTTCCATAAAAGCCAGACTAAGCAATAAAGTACCTCGTATTTTACCCTCTGCTTCTGGTTGTCTCGCAATACCTTCTACGGCTTGGCCCGCAGCAGTACCTTGACCAACCCCAGGTCCGATAGAAGCAAGCCCTACAGCCAATCCAGCAGCAATAACGGAAGCAGCAGAAATAAGTGGATTCATGGTAAGTTCCTCGCACCAAAAAAAGAAATGGTTAATGATACAACCAACCAATGAATTAGTACTTAATCTATTTTTTTCTACTTCTACTTTTCTTTCTTTTTTGATCTTTTTCACTAAAATCTATCGGGTCGAAGTAGCTAAAAGTTCCAAATGGAATTCAGAATATTACTGAATTGTCAGAACTACTTCGATAGACCATTTTTCCTTTCTACCTTATGTAAATAAATATGTATACAGTTTTAGTCATTGTGTTTCCGTGTTTATAAATTATTCTATTTTTTCTCTTTCATTCAATTCACAATCAAAGACAAAATAGAAAAAGGACTTATATGGGAATCCATCTAAATGCAGTGGGCTAGAAAAAAAAAGAGATAGGGGTAATTACCATTTAACTAGTAAATATTTTTTCTTCCATAACGTAAATCACCTGCACTTTTTCTTCTTTTTTATTCTATTAAATTGTATTCTGAAACCATTCTTCAAAACATACACAAGGATTTATACTCAGAGGTATTACATATACATGATCTCCAACCCAGTGGATTATATTGAACCCCGAACCCCCGCATTGCTTGAATTGGGATAAGCTTCAAAAATTCAAAAAAGACTATTTTGAAAGTGAGTCAATGATGACCCTCCATGGATTCACCTATATAAGCCGCAGCCAAAGTTGCAAAAATAAGAGCTTGAATACCACTTGTAAATAATCCAAGAAACATGACAGGTATAGGAACTACTGAAGGCACTAAAGAAACAAGAACAACAACCACTAATTCATCAGCCAATATATTCCCGAAAAGTCGAAAACTAAGAGATAAAGGTTTTGTGAAATCTTCTAGAATATTAATTGGTAAAAGTATTGGAGTTGGTTGAATGTATTTCCCGAAATATCCCAATCCTTTTTTCCTAAGACCCGCATAGAAATATGCCACTGACGTGGGTAAAGCTAAAGCAACAGTAGTATTTATATCATTCGTGGGCGCAGCTAACTCCCCATGAGGTAATTTTATTATTTTCCAAGGTAAAAGAGCACCTGACCAGTTAGAAACAAAAATAAATAGGAACATCGTTCCTATAAAAGGAACCCAAGGACCATACTCCTCTCCAATCTGAGTTTTGCTCAAGTCTTGAATAAATTCAAGGACATATTCGAAGAAATTCTGACCGTTGGTCGGAATGGTTTGCGGATTCCGAACAGCTATGATGACTGAACCTAATAAGATAGCAATTACAACCCAAGAAGTGATAAGTACTTGGGCATGAATTTGTAAACCTCCTATTTGCCAATAGAAATGTTGGCCTACTTCTACACCTGATATATCGTATAACCCTTTGAGTGTTTTAATGGAACATGGTATAACATTCATATTGTCCTCTAACATAAATCGAACTTCAAAAAAGTGATTCTTTTTATTCAACCATCTCTTTCTCAATTCACCTATATTCATTCATGAATTTAAGTTATGAATCGTATATTTCGGATACCGAGAAATCACATAAAAAAAAAATACCAATCATTTTTATCTTTTCTTTTAAATATTATTTGATAGTCAAAACATAGTTCAAACTCCAAAAGATGCAAACCAGAATAGTAACAATCAAAGAGAGTTCACCAAAAACAAACTAATCTTCTTCTTTCTTCTTCTTAAGAGTAATGATAAGATAATCAACCATTTTTTATATAACTAGAATGGCCCTCACAAATTGCAGATACTAATTTGGTAAGAATCAATCGAATCGAAGCTATAGCATCATCGTTAGCCGGAATAGAAATATCTGCAAGATCTGGATCACAATTTGTATCGATTAAACAAATCGTCGGAATACCCAAAATGACACATTCTCGAAGAACCGTATATTCTTCTTGCTGATCCACGATAATTACAATATCGGGCAATCCCGTCATATATTTGATCCCGCCAAGATATGCTTGCAAAGTAGATAACTTTCTCTTCAACATTGCTGCATCTCCTTTAGGGAGACGATTGAGTTTCCCCATCTTTTGTTCTGCTCTTAAGTTCCTGAACTTCTGAAGTCTTGTTTCTGTAGTAGACCAATTCGTTAACATACCACCAAGCCATTTTTTATTAACATAATGACATCGAGCCCTTATTGCTGCTGATGCTACTAAATCTGCTGCTTTCTTTTTGGTGCCAACGATTAAGAATCTTTTTCCCCTACTTGCTGCATCAAAAACTAAATCGCAGGCTTCTGATAAAAAACGAGCAGTTATAGTAAGATTTGTAATATGAATACCTTTACGCTTTGCCGAGATGTAAGGAGCCATTCTAGGATTCCATTTATTAGTAACATGACCAAAATGAATTCCTGCTTCCATCATTTCTTCCAAATTGATGTTCCAATATCGTCTTCCCATTTTACCACACTTTCTCTTTTTCTTTTTTTTTTCAAAGAGATTCAGTACTTTATTAAATAAAAAATTGTTCCGACGGAACCTTCTACCAGGATTGACCATCGATCTACGACCCAAACCATGAATTTCATTCTTTCTTTTTTATTTCATTGATTATGAAATCCATAATCGGACCAGAGAGTGAAAGTAAAAAGAATAAACCTCTTGTTAGGATACATTACATAAAAGATTGGTCTAATGTCTCATGGAAAGTTTTTGGGGCACAAGAACAAAATAATTCTCTATGGTGTAGCAAAATATCGCTCATTTCCAACTCAAATAGATTCTTCCTTTTGATTTTCAAATGAATGTTTTTGTCTTGCTTTGAACGATGTACTAATTTGTTGAATCCGGTACCAACCGGTATAATCCCCCCCAGAACAACGTTCTCTTTCAGGCCTTTCAACCAATCAATACGACCTCGTAGAGCAGCTTTTGCTAAAACTCGAGCAGTTTCTTGAAAACTTGCTTCGGATATGAAACTTTGAGTATTCAGAGATGACTTCGTTATTCCCAATAAGATTGCCCGATAACAGATTGATTCGTCCAAAACGCGCCCTGCTCGTTCTGCTCGCAACAATCCAATAAATTCCCCAGGTAAAAAAACATTAGATATTCCATCTTCTGAAACCAAAACTCTTGATGTTACTTGACGTACAATAATCTCGAGATGTCTATTATGGATCTGTACCCCCTGGGATCGATAAACCTTTTGTATCTTATTAACCAAAGAGATACGACTTTGGGCTATGGTTAGTTCAGCTCCAATCAAGAATCCCCAGGGGATCCCAAGAATCCTTCGGATACGTTCGTCCCAACCTTCAATTCTTCTTTCGAGGTTCATCGATATTGAATCAATTGAACGAACTTCTAAGATTTGTTCTACTTTTGGAAGACCTTGCGTTATGTCACCAGATCTCGATTTTTCATATATAAATGTAATTAATGTATCTCCTTCATAAAAGGTTTCCCCATAATGACCATGGACAGTTGCTCCTGGAGTGACCAAATAGGGCTTAGCTGATCTTATAACTAGAGAATCAACATGAACAATGAAAATTTGACCAGATTTTTTTAAGCGTGATCCATATTTCAATAGATATACATTTTCACAAAGGAATTGTCCAAGGCTAATTATTGTCCATGCCTCTTCACAAGAATCGTGATGGAGAAAACACCAATTCAAATGGAATGAATTCCAAATGATGTTACTGCAAGGATCGGGATTATAAATCCTACTATTTTCATCTAGGAAAAAGTATTGAAATGGAAGTACTTGAAGCACTTGGAAAGTCTGTTGAAAATTTTCAAGCAAAAAAGATTTCTTTAAAAAGACTTGATTATAAGTTCTTAAATAGTAAGATGAACGAGAATTTACTATTCTAGGCACAATAGTACCTAAAGGACCCAACAAATACCTAATTGGAGTCATGGAATCCAATTCTTTTGTCGCATTATTATATCTCGAAATAATGAAGGGGCCAATTCGAGAACAATTGGATGATGATAAAATTAGGAAAGATTGGCATTCCTTATTTCGATTCAACAACGTACCAAGAGTTCCCTGATGTTGGGGAAATAATTGAATCTTCGCCTTGGAATCAAAAGGATTTTTTCTATGGATACGATCTAATTCATTATTGGAAATCAATCCTGAACCTGCCGTATCATACCTTTTTTCGGTATACGAAAGAGTGGACTTTACTAACTCAATTCGGATGAAATAACAAAGCAAATCATTTGTCCTTATTTCAACAAAAGAAGCATGAACCTTTTCTTCTATAGAACTCTTTTTTTCTTGGTCCCAAGTCAATACTAAGCAAGCCCGAACTAATTGAATACTTGTGTGAGAAATTCCTCGAATTGACTTGCCATTTTCATAAAGTATATAATTAACAATTCGAAGTTGGACATTATTCTTTTCCTGCAAGAGATCCTGAGAGAAAAGTGTTGCTAAATTTATCCCATCAGCTATTTCATATGTGACTACGGGCCGAACCAAAACAAAAGACTTTTTTTTGGTAGGTGTAATGCGTTGGACATAGATCCAATTTTTAAATTTTTTTGATCCTTTAGAATCTTTTTTTCCGATTCCTGGTGGTATCAAAATGCCACTGTGCCTAGATATTTTATCCACCTCTCCAGAAAAATGAATATCTCCAGAAAATATTTTCAGTTCTATACTTTTCTTTTTTCTCTCCACTCGGACTAATCCACCCACTCGACTTCTTGTATTTCTATTTAAAACAAGTCGTGTATCTACTCCAATGATACTATTGTTCCGGACCATTATGGGCGAAGATCCGGGTAAGATATGTATTTCCTCGGGAATGAAAAAAAATTGATCTACTTTCATTTGCGTTTGGTATTTCGGACTAAAATCTTTTGCTCCTCGATACTCAATCAAATTTTCTTTTTTTACGATTGAATCTACTTCGACAATCCCATATTTAGTAATTCCCGAACTGCTTCTTCTGTATCGCGGATCATCAAAATAAGCAAGAATACTATTTCTACGTAAAATACCATTTATAGGTATTTTAATCGAAATACCAAAACAGGGTATTAGTTTCTTTTCTTGTTCTTGATCATATTGTAAGGGAATCACAAATCTATTTCTTCGCTTTTTCGCCAAAGAATTCTCTTGATGAATATAAGTAGAAGGCTCTATGAGATTCCAATGACCCTTAGATATGATTCGATAGGGTTTTGAATAGTCAATACTTTCCCTATCTTTTTTACCAAGAGTATCCAACAATTTATGTCTTACTTGATCATTAGTCAGTGAGAGATCAAAGATATCTTTGAGAGAAAAAGAATTAGCATTCATTTGATCTTGATCCTTGTGGAGTGAAAAAGACACTATATTGGAATTGGATCTGCATAGACCTCCTGCTAATATCCATAAATGACTTGTTTTTGGTAATAGATGAACATTACTATATGGATATTTGGGCGTATGATAGCCATCAGTACTCCAGTGCATTTCTCCTTCTGACTCAGAATAAATATGTTTTTGAACCCTCTCCTTAAAATGAAAGGTGGACGTTTCGGCACGAATCTCGGCAATCACTTGTTCTGATTCTACATATTGATCATTTTGAACTAAAATCAAACTTTTTGTTGGAATATTTACATTATGTCTAATATTTCGACTCTCAATAGTTACATACAAGTCTATAAAACATAGAAAAGCAGGATGCCCATGACGGGTACGTGTGGGATGAACCAAACCCTCATCAAATTTTATTTTTCCATTAGAAGGAGCTCGTACATGTTCGGCAGTACCACCCGTGAATACTCCGCCAGTATGAAAAGTTCTTAATGTTAGTTGAGTCCCCGGTTCCCCAATTGATTGACCCGCAATAATGCCTACGGCTTCTCCCAACTCGACCAGGTCACCATGAGTAG